TGATAGATAGGGTAGCCTAAATTAAGGTAATAGACTGTAAATCTATAGATGAAGATTACTTCCTTTATCATGGTCATGAAGTGTATGGCATGCCGAATTGCAAATTCGGAGGAGCAGCTAAGGTTGCCTTGACTTTAAGGTTTAAGAGGTTAATCTCTTATTTGGAACTTTGAAGGCTACTAGTTTTTTTAACTTAAAACCTTAAAGGGTAATTGTATACAGGAATGGTAAAAAAGTAGGTAAGATATTTACGAATGCTAAGCTTAATATTAGGTAATTTGGGGGTGTAAGATGTATGTTTTTTGTTTTTCTAGTGCTTAGAATAATAGCTGGGAGTATTACGCGTAAGTAGTAGTAAAGGGTAACTAGAGCTGAGGAAAGAAGGACAGATAACCATAAGAATGATTTGGATGCTGCTAATGTTTGGATTACTATAAGTTTAGGAAAAAATCCTAAAAATGGGGGTAAGCCTCCTATTGAGAGTAGGGATAAAAAGATTAAAAGTTTAAGTTTAGGGTTAGGTAGGGATATGTTGGTAATATGAGTGAAGAAGAAGACTTGTAGATCATATATTACTAACGTAATAGATAGCGTTATCACTGTGTAGATAATAAAATATTGTGTTCATAAGGAAGTGCATAAGGAGATAGCGGCTAATATTCAAGCTATATGGTTAATTGAGGAGTAAGCTAAGATTTTTCGGATTAAAGTTTGGTTTAACCCTCCTAGTCCTCCGGCAATAGCTGATAATATTGAAGAGATAAAAATTACTTGGTTTGATGCTAATATATTAGGGTAGGAGATTAGAATTATTGGGGCAATTTTTTGTACCGTTATTAAAATAATACAATTGCCTCACCTAATTCCTTGTATAACAGTAGGGAACCAGAAGTGGCAAGGGGCTGCTCCTAGCTTTAAAAGTAAAGCAATAGTAATGATAATAAATGATCTGGGGATGAAAATATTAATAAGGGAGTCGATAAGGATAAATGTTGAACCTAAGGCTTGGATTAGAAAATATTTAATAGCAGCATCAGATGAGTAAATATTTGATTTTGAAGCCATAAGTGGGATGAAGGAGAGAAGGTTTAATTCAAGCCCTAATCAGGCTGTTAGTCAGGAGGGGGATGTTGTAGCAAATAAGACTCCTATAAGAAGTGTGGTTATAAAGGCAGTATGGCTAAATTTAAGGGAAGGCAATAAAAAGAGAAATAAATTTTCATAAACGGGGTATGAGCCCGTCAGCTTAGGGGCTTAGCTTACCTTTTTTGTATTTTAGTGTAAAGGCACATGAATTTTTGATTTTCATAGTATAGGGTCAAACCCTTTAAATATAAAGAGCTGGGGGAAGAGCTGGATGTTTGTTTAGCAGGGTTGATGTAGGAAAGTCTCTCGTTTTCCTATAGGATCAAACCTTTAAATATAAAGTACCGGGTAGTGGGGCTAATAACGGAGAGGGTGACTCTCATTTTCCGCCCTATCAAGGCGACCTTTTTATCAAGCACGTTATTTTTAAAAAGTAGTCTATTATAGTAAGGAGATTAAGCAGGGAAATACTATAATAGTAAAAATATTAGTGCTCCATAGTAATGATTTGATTATATTTTCAAAAAAAGCGTGTTTTAAGCTATCTTATAAAATTAGGGGTTTTATAAGGTAATTTTTTTTGAAAAATTTTTAATCTTAAAAAAAAAAATTGATGTCTTTATTTAGGTATTTGTAAATATTTTTGTATTCAAATGAAGGGGATTTGATGGAAAAATATTAGTATAAAATAATAGCTCTGGGATTTAAAATCACGGTATTCGGGTAATTAGTTCTTTTCCTCCCCAAAATTGAAATATTTTGGCAGGGGGTAAAAAAAATTTTTTTTAAAATCAATATATCTTAAGTAAAATATATATATATAACTTAATATAAATTTTATCAATAATTTAATATTATAAGACATAATAATTTACTATTTCCTTATATTATTTAAGATATTTTTTTTTTGGTTACTATTCCTATTTCTCAGAAAATAAAGGAATAGAAGAGAAAAAATATCTTAAATAGATACTTTACCTTTTTGTTAAATCTAACAATATATCTTAATTCTGTCATAGTATTTACTTATCTAATTATACTTGAAAGTTAAACTTATAACTTTAATTTATAATAAAATAAATAAATTATATATATATATATTAAAAGAAATTTAATAAGTATAGTTATTAAATTTGAAGGATAGTATTCTAAATAATATACTAAATATATTTTACATGTGTTTAATTTAATTAGTTTTTTTAGAAAGATTTAATAAGTGGGCTTATTTTATCTGGGGGATAGTATTCTAAATAATATACTAAGTATATTTTTATATCCGTATAATTAATATTGTATTTTAGTGTGTTCTTTCTACTTTTTATAAGATTAAAACTATTAATGATATTTTGGTTATGTATTGTTCGGATGTTTTGTTAAAGTTTGATTCTGGCTTTTTCTCTGCTTTAAGGTTAATATTCATGTAAGGTAAGTCGTGCTGTGGTTATATATAGAGTTAACTGTTGCAGTACTCAGTGTAGTAAATTGGCTAAATAGATTAATGTTGTAGCTAGTAATCTTTGTGAGCTCAGGGTAAAATTGTGCCAGCACCTGCGGTTAGACTGATAGGGTTAGTGGAGATATTTAGAGCTTGTAGTTGTAAGTTATATTATAGATGTAGTATCAGTTATTAAGGTAAAAGGTGAAATTTGGTTCCTAAGAGTGTTTGATATTGTCTGTGAAAATATTATATCTACGGAGGTTAGAGGGTAAATCAGGATTAGATACCCTGTTATTTTTAACTTTAAATTGATAGCTTGAATAGTAAACAGTTATGGTCTCGAAACTTAAAGAATTTGGCGGTACTTTAGTCTAGTTAGAGGAACCTGTTCAGTAAACGATACTCCACGAATAATCTTACTTTCCCTAGTGATTGTACAGTTTGTATACCTCCATTTGTTTAAGTAATTTCAAAAGAATATACTGAAATAATTGAATCTTTAGTTAATAATTTAGGTCAAGGTGCAGCTTATGGGAAAGAATGAAATGGGTTACAATAAAATGAGTTTTGTATGGATGAAAAGGTTAAATGCTTTTTTGAAAGTGGATTTAATAGTAATTTTATTTTAATATGGTAATTTGAAATTAGCTCTAAGGTGTGTACACATTGCCCGTCGCTCTCACTATTATCTTACGTGAGATAAGTCGTAACATAGTAGGTGTACTGGAAAGTGCCCCTAGAAATAATATAGGCTGTAGCTAAATATAAGCATCTCATTTACACTGAGAGTATCATCTAAAATAATTGTATGCTGCCTAAGTAAATGGGTCTTATTTTTTTTTGTAAGTTGGTAGTTTTATTTAATAAGATAATAGAATTTGTTATTAATAAGTATTACTTAGAACATTAAAGTGAAATTATAGTTTAATAGTATTGTGAAAGAAAGTTTATATGTTTGTTATTTAAAAAAAGAATATTTGAATAGTATTACCTTTTGTATCAGGGGTAAACAATATTTTTGTTATAGTGTGCTTTTTCTCGAAGTAATAAGAGTTAGGTCTAAAATATTGTTTAGGTGGAATACTAATATTAAATTTAGGCTTAGAGATGAAATTTTACTCGATTATTATCTATCTAGTTGTCTCCGAAAGAAGGTGAACTTTGAAGTTGGCTTTAATAAGTCTAATATTTTAGCGCAGGAGGGGTAAGCTTCTTGTGGGTGTAGGTATTAAAATAAGAGTTAAAATAATATTCATTTTGGCTTAAGAGCAGTTATATTGATAGAGCGTTTGAGATAAGATTAGTTAAAAAATTATTTTTTTATTTTATATGTTTAGGTAGGAGAAATTAATTTTAAATGATGTAAAATTAGTTATAATGTTTATATGAGTAAATGTATGTATTTGTAGGTAGTTAAACTTTCTAGATATAAGATAATTTGATTGTTAGTTATTTATGGTATAAAAAAGGAACTCGGCAAAAATTGCTTCTGCCTGTTTATCAAAAACATGTCTGTATGTTTGTTAATATAAAGTCTAACCTGCCCACTGGATTTTTGAAGGGCCGCGGTATATTGACCGTGCTAAGGTAGCATAATAATTAGTCTTTTAATTGTAGGCTGGAATGAATGGTTGGACAAGAAGTAAGCTGTCTTTTTTATAAGTTTTGAACTTTACTTTTAAGTGAAAAGGCTTAAATAAATTTAAGGGACGATAAGACCCTATAAAACTTTACAGTTAAAAGGTACTCAATAATTGATTTGTAGCTTGATTATTTTGTAGCTGTTTTGTTGGGGAGACAATGATAGAAGACAAAAATATCTGTTTGATAAATGAAAATAAAGTTGTTTAGTGAAGCTGATCCCTTATTAAGGATTAAAATAGTAAGTTACTTTAGGGATAACAGCGTAATTTTTTCTGAGAGTTCTTATCGATGAAAGTAGTTGCGACCTCGATGTTGAATTAAAGTTTCTACTAAATGCAGCAGTTTAAGTAGAGGGTCTGTTCGACCTTTAAATCTTTACATGATTTGAGTTCAAACCGGTGTGAGCCAGGTTGGTTTCTATCTTTAAATATATTCTGAATCTTTTTAGTACGAAAGGATTAAAAGGTTAGAAAATTTCTTGTAAAAAGAAGAATTGTAAATTTATCACTCTGGCAGAAAGATGCACTAGATTTAGGATCTATTTATATAAAGGGTTAGCTTTATGGGTGATAGGCTTAATTGGGTTAACATGTGTTAAACAGGGGGTCTATAGAAATTTTGGTTAAATTGTTAAAGTATTTAGTGTTAATTATTTTTATTCTTGTTGCTGTAGCCTTTTTTACTTTGTTAGAACGGAAGGTATTAGGTTCTATTCAGATTCGTAAGGGTCCAGATAAAGTAGGGTTTGTAGGGTTACTACAGCCTTTTTCTGACGCTGTGAAGTTATTTACTAAAGAACAGATTTATCCAACTGTCTCTAATTTTATTCCTTATTTTGTATCTCCTGTGGTAAGTTTATTCATTTCTTTAGTAGTGTGGTTAGTGTCGCCTTATGGGGTAGGGTTTATTAGTTTTAATATAAGGGTTTTATTTTTTTTGTGTTGTATGAGGTTGGGGGTTTACAGGACTTTGAGAGCTGGGTGGTCTTCTAATTCTAAGTATTCTATGTTGGGGTGTTTACGGGCTGTGGCTCAGACTATTTCATATGAAGTTAGACTAGCTGTTATTTTATTAAGTATATTGTTTTTAGTTGGTGGCTTTAACTTAATTTTATTTGAATATTATCAGCGCGATGTTTGGTTTGTTTTCTTAGCTTTTCCCTTATTTCTTTTATGGTTTACATCTTGTTTAGCCGAGACAAATCGTACTCCATTTGATTTTGCCGAGGGGGAATCGGAGCTTGTATCTGGGTTTAACACAGAGTATGGTAGGGGTGGGTTTGCTTTAATTTTTATGGCTGAGTATGCCAGAATTCTTTTTATAAGATTTATTTCCAGAGTTATTTTTCTTGGTAGGGGTCTAATAAGGTTCTTTTTTTATATTAAAGTTTCTATAGTGGGTTTTTGTTTTGTATGGGTACGGGGGACTTTACCTCGGTTCCGTTACGATAAGTTGATGAATCTTGCTTGAAAAAGGTTTTTGCCTGTAGCTTTAAACTTTTGTAGGTTTTTCTTAGGGTTAAAAATTATATTTGAAGTGTTGTTGATGGATTAGGTTAATGTTTTGAGAGCTTATTTAAGGTTAAATCAAAATTACGATAAAAGCTTTTTTACTATTGTTGCATAAATATTAGGACATGAGAATGATTATTAAGAGATTCGAACTCTTTTTAAATGTTTTCAAAACATTGACTTTCCTAAAAGATAAATAATCAATCTAATAGTTTATCTCATGTTATAATGGTTAGGGGGTTTAAAATGTAGAATGAGAAATATAAGACGGTAAGGATTTGTCCTGTTAGGATGTAAGGGTCTTCAACTGGTCGAGCTCCAATTCAAGTTAAGAGGATAATAATAGTAATTAGAGACCAGAATAGGATTTGGTTTAATGGGTAGAATGTCAATCTTCGGAATTTAGCTTTATGTGTAAATGGAAGGATAAATAAAATAGCTACAGATATTACTAAGGCAATAACACCCCCTAATTTATTAGGAATGGATCGTAGGATTGCGTAAGCGAAAAGAAAATATCATTCAGGTTGAATGTGTGGAGGGGTGACGAGAGGGTTGGCAGGGATAAAGTTATCTGGGTCTCCTAATAGATAAGGGTTTAATAGTGTTAGTAAAGATAGGGCTATAATTAAAACTAGAAAACCTACTACATCTTTAAATGTGAAGTAAGGGTGGAAGGGGATTTTATCCGTCTGCCTCGAAATACCTAGGGGGTTATTAGATCCTGTTTGATGCAGGAATAAAATATGGACTATTCTAGCTGCTATAATTACAAATGGAAGGAGGAAATGGAGTGTGAAGAACCGTGTGAGTGTGGCGTTATCTACGGCAAACCCACCTCAAATCCATTGGACTAAGTAGGTTCCGATGTAAGGGATAGCAGAGAATAAATTGGTAATTACTGTGGCCCCTCAAAATGATATTTGACCCCAAGGTAGAACATATCCTAAGAAGGCTGTGGCTATAACTAAAAATAAGATTAGGGTACCTACTGATCAAGTATGCATATAAAGAAATGATCCATAGTAGATTCCACGGCCAATATGTATATACAAGCAAATGAAAAAGAATGAAGCACCATTAGCATGCAAAGTTCGCAGGAGCCACCCGTAGTTTACATCTCGGCAAATGTGGGCGACTCTTGAGAACGCTAGGTCAACATGGGCTGTGTAATGTATAGCCAAGAAAAGGCCAGTAGCAACTTGAGTAATTAAACAAAGACCTAATAGAGAGCCAAAATTTCATAAGGCTGAAATGTTTGTTGGTGTGGGGAGATCAATAACGGCGCTGTTAGCTATGCTAGCTAGAGGGTGAGTTTTTCGGAGGGGTGCTGTCATTATGATGATAATCGTAGGGGGCCTGAGGAGGTAGATGTAATATTAACAACTACGATTAAGGTGAGTAATAAGTATAAAATAATAAATAAAGTTAGATTTATTAAAGTTGGGCTGTAGATTGTTCTTAATTTAAATTGAGTAGAATGAGTGAACTGGGCTACAAAGTATAAAGAGTTTTCTAAGTTTCTTTTTACAGGGATTGAGAGGGGGTCTACCAATAAAAAGATTGGAAGAGATAGGAATCTTACTGAAAGTGTTTTTATATTAGTTATAGAAAAAGAGAAAGCTTCATTTGAGGCTAATGAGGCCACATAAATAAACAAGACTAATATAGCTCCAAGAAAAATAAGAAATAAGATATAAGAGAATCATGAGGATTTAGCTCTTATTCTTGTAAGGGTACAAATAAGGATAGTTTGAACAATAAGAGTTAGCCCTATGGCAATAGGGTTTGTTGTAGATAAGAAACATAAGGAGATAGCGGAAGTGATAAGTGAGCAATAAGTCAATAGAACAATTTCAGAAAATAGTTTAATATAAAATATTAGTTTTGGGGACTAAAAATGGGAGTGATCTCTTTTCTGATGCCTTAGAGCGAAAAATATCTATCTTCAGTTTACAAGACTGATGTTTTAAATGAAACTACTAAGGCAATGTTAATACAGTTTTTTTTTCTTATAGGTCCTTTATTTAGAACGGTATGTGGTGTTATTGCTTTTGTAAAGGTTCAGAAGCATTTATTAAGCGCTCTTCTTAGTCTTGAATATATTATATTAAGAGTTTTTTGGTTAATACTAACTGTGTTAGTGCAAGTAGGTGTGGATATTTATTTTGTACTTTTTTTTCTTACGTTAGCTGCTTGTGAGGGGGCTCTAGGTTTAGCTCTTTTGGTGTCGATTGTACGGAGGCATGGTAACGATAACTTTAGTAGGTTTAGTGTTTTGTAATGATAAAGTTTGTTTTTGTTAGTGTATTAGTGATTTTTAGAGGGGCGAGATGGGGGGTTGTACAAGTTTTATTATTTTTATTAAGGTTTTTGTTTGGGGTTGTTAGGGTGAATAATTTTTTTATAAGTGGTCTTGGGTTTGGTTTGGGAGTTGACTCAATCAGTTATGTTTTAATTTTATTAAGTTTTTGAATTAGAGCTTTGGTTTTTGGTAGAAGTCAAAAGATTAATGATCATTTCAATTTTGCTTCCATGTTTTTGATAACTAATCTTGCTTTATTAGTCATGCTAGTTTTAACTTTTTCTTGTTTAGATTACCTTTCTTTTTACATTTGTTTCGAGAGTTCTTTAATTCCTACTTTAATTTTAATTTTAGGGTGGGGCTATCAGCCGGAACGTGTGCAGGCAGGAGTCTATATACTGTTTTATACTTTATTTGCGTCTTTTCCACTTTTAGTTTCTTTAATACAGTTGTATAACTCTGGTGGTACTTTAACTATTGGGTTAGTTTCTTTTAGGGATTGTTCTGTCATAGTTTCTAGGATTTGATATTTTTCAACTGTTTTGGCATTTATTGTTAAGTTGCCAATGTTTAGGGTTCACCTATGGTTACCTAAGGCTCATGTAGAGGCTCCTGTGGCGGGTTCTATGGTTTTGGCAGGAGTCCTTTTAAAATTAGGGGGTTATGGGCTGATTCGGGTGCTACCTATTTTTTCTGGTGTAGGTCCTAAGTTTTCTTGGGTTTGGGTTAGATTTGGGTTATTGGGGGGTGTTATTGTGAGTTTGATATGTTTGCGGCAGACAGATGTAAAATCTTTAATTGCTTATTCATCTGTGGCTCATATAGGTTTAGTAATATGTGGTTTGATAGTGTTTAGATGGTGGGGACTTGGCGGTGCTATTGCTGTTATAGTAGGTCATGGGCTTTGTTCGTCTGGAATATTCTGTTTAGCAAATATGGCTTATGAGCGGATCGGTTCCCGAAGTCTCTTAGTGAGAAAAGGTCTTTTAAATATTATACCTAGGTTGGCTTTATGGTGGTTTTTATTAAGGGCGGGTAATATGGCTGCTCCGCCTACAATTAGGCTTTTAGGTGAGATTAGGTTGATTGTAAGGGTAGTGAGGTGGTCAAAGAGTAGGATGGTGTTTTTAGGGTTGTTATCATTTTTTACGGCAGCATACACAATTTATCTATTTTCTCTAAGACAACATGGTAAGTTTTTTAACTCTTTGTTTTCGTGTTGCTCAGGTAAGGTGCGAGAATATTTAGTGTTAATTCTTCATTGAGTTCCTTTAAATGTAATTATTCTTAAGGGGGGAATATTAGTTTGTTTAACGTGCTCATGTAGTTTAATGAAAATGTTGGTTTGTGGGGCCAGAGATGTAAAAGGTTTTGTCTTGAGCAATATTGTGAAATTTGAAAATGTATTTTAGAAGTATGCTGTTTTTGTTAACTGGTTGTGTGGTTTCTATAATTAGATCTTTAAGAATAATTAGTGGAAATTATTGTTATTTTATTGAATGGGAAATTTTAAATGTTGGGTCTTGCTCTTTGGAAGCATCTTTTATTTTTGATTGAATATCTATAATATTTATATCTTTTGTTAGCTTTATTTCTTCTATAGTTTTATATTATAGGGGGGGTTATATAAGGGGGGATAAGGATTATGTTCGTTTTATATATATTGTTTTAGGATTTGTTGCTTCTATGGGGTTTTTAATTATTAGTCCAAATTTGGTGAGGATTTTATTAGGGTGGGATGGTTTAGGGTTGGTATCTTATGCTTTAGTAATTTATTATCAAAATGAAAAATCTGCTAATGCTGGAATATTAACTGCTCTGTCGAATCGAATTGGTGATGTAGCTATTCTTTTAAGAATTGCCTTAATATTTAATATAGGGGGTTGGGATTTTATTTTTTATATAGAAAACTCAAATATATTACCAGTAATTTTTCTTGTGGTCTTAGCTGCTATGACTAAAAGGGCCCAAGTGCCCTTCTCTGCTTGGTTACCGGCAGCTATAGCTGCGCCTACCCCTGTGTCAGCTTTAGTGCATTCTTCTACTCTAGTGACGGCTGGTGTGTATCTTTTAATTCGGTTTAGCCCACTTTTAATGGGGACATCTGCTCAGAATTTTCTTTTACTTTTAGCAAGAATCACTATGTTTATAGCTGGTCTAGGGGCTAATTTTGAGACAGATTTGAAGAAGATTATTGCTTTGTCTACTTTAAGGCAATTAGGTGTTATAATAGGGATTTTAGCTTTAGGGTGACCAGGTCTAGCTTTCTTCCATTTATTGGCCCACGCTTTATTTAAAGCTTTGCTGTTTATGTGTGCTGGTTCTATTATTCATAGGGCAGGTGGCTACCAAGATATTCGTTTTATAGGTGGTTTAGTTTATTTTATGCCTATGAGTGTCATAAGAATTAACATTTCTAATTTGGCTCTTTGCGGGACTCCGTTTTTAGCAGGATTTTATTCCAAGGATTTAATTTTAGAGATTGCTTTTTCTGGGTATTTAAATGAGATTTGTTTTTGGCTTTTAGTATTATCTACAGGTTTAAGAGTTTGTTATACATTTCGTTTAGTTTACTATACCTTAAGTGGAGATTTTAATTTAATAAGAACTAATAGGGTTAGAGACGAGGATCTCCTGATAACTAATCCAATAATTGGTTTAGCTTTGGGGGCAGTATGCGGGGGGGCTGTACTATCTTGATTGATTTTTCCTAGGCCTGAGATAATTTGTTTGGAGTTTAGATTCAAAATTCTTGCTTTGTCTGTTAGATTAATCGGGGGTTTAATTGGTTATTTTATTAATATTATAGCGTCAAATTGAATATTAAAAATACTTAGGTTTTATAATGTAGTTAGGTTTAGTTCTTCAATATGATTTATACCTTTTCTTTCCACAGTAGGGGCGAGGAAGGGGGTTTTAGCTGTCGGGGTTAAGTGTTATGAGGTGTCTGATAGAGGTTGAAGGGAGTATTATGGGGGTCAGGGGATTTTTAATTTATCTATGAAGTTTTCTAAATATTTTCAAAAAGTAGAGGATAGGGGCATTAAAATTTATTTAATAATTACAATGATGTGGTTAATCGCTATGATAATTATTATGTACTTAGGTAGCTTAAAATAGAGCATTACACTGAAGCTGTAGAGGTGGTAACTTTTACCCTTAGGTATTTTATTAAAAGGGTTATTCCTTTAGCTTTACATTGAAAATGTAACGTGTTTATTACACTATAATAACTCCGGGTGGGAAAAAACGGAGTTGAACCGCTTTAGGGAAGTTAGAAGCTTCTCGTAGTTCTATAACTTTTTCTCCTCAACTAGAAATAAAATTTCAATGGTACCATTAACAGTGGTATACCTCTGGTTTGGTTTTAGTTGAGATGTTTAGTTGAGGGCTAAAAGTTAAGCCAAATTCTAGGTCGAAACTAGATGTAATGTTTCACTTCTCAACTAAATAAAATTAGCTCCTAGGAGCACCCCCTGTGTGCAAGACAGGAATCATATTTGACTATAATTTCTGAAAAAAGGTGGTTAGGCGGCTCACTCTAAGGCCCCTTGATTTCATTCATGGTAGAGTCCTAGAATTAGGATTAGAAGAAAAAATATACCAATGAACATTCATGTTTTAATGTTAGCTATATGGATGATGGAGGCAAGAGGTAAGAGTAGGGTGATTTCTACGTCAAAAATAAGAAAAATCACAGCAATTAGGAAAAAACGGAGTGAAAATGGCAATCGTGCAGAACCTTTTGGGTCAAACCCGCATTCAAATGGTGAGTTTTTTTCACGGTCAGTAATGGTTTTTTTAGCTAAGGTTAAAGCTAGAAGCATCACAATAGAGCAAATGATAAGGGTTAAAAGGGCTGAAAGTATGATTAATAGCAGTGTTCTTCTTGGCAGAAAGCCAAACTGTCTGGTTGGAAGCCAGCTATACTTTATATATTAGAAAAACAAGTTTAACTACCTCATCAATAAATTGAGATATATAGGAATAATCAAACTACATCTACAAAATGTCAGTATCAAGCAGCTGCTTCAAATCCAAAGTGATGAGATGCTGAGAAATGGTTGAAGAATATACGTCCTAAGCATACTAGAAGAAAGCAAGATCCAATGATAACATGAAGGCCATGGAACCCAGTGGCAACAAAGAAAGTTGACCCGTATACAGAGTCGGCAATCGTAAATGGTGCTTCATAATATTCTAAAGCTTGAAGGGCAGTAAAATAAAATCCTAAAATAACTGTGAGAGTTAATCCTTGAAGGGCTTGACGTCGGTCTGAATTTAGAAGAGCATGGTGGCTTCATGTTACAGTAGCTCCTGAGGCCAATAGGATAGCAGTATTTAAAAGTGGAATTTGGAATGGGTTGAAAGGTTTAATGCCAGTAGGTGGTCAGCAGCATCCAATTTCTACGGCTGGAGATAGACTTCTATGGAAGAAAGCCCAAAAGAATGCGAAGAAAAATAAAACTTCAGAGGTGATAAATAGAATTATTCCTATTTTTAATCCTTTTACAACTCGGGTTGTATGTAATCCTTGGAAAGTTCTTTCCCGAACAATATCTCGCCACCATTGGATTATAGTTAAAATTGTTGCAATTAACCCTAAGATTAATAAGTCTATATTAAATTGATGAAATCATTTAACTAATCCTGTAGTTAGTATTATAGCTCTAATTGAGCCGGTTAAAGGTCAGGGTCTTATATCAACTAAGTGAAATGTGTGTCGTCCGTGTGCTATCATTATTAATTTGCTTCTCTTGCATAAAGTGTAGTTAATACGGCAAATACATAAGCTTGAATTACAGCTACTGCTGATTCTAAGGTTAAAAGTAAGATTTGTGACGTTAGTAGGATAGAGATTAGAGATATCGAGAATGAAGGGCCTGTGCTTCTTAGAAGTGTTAATAAAAGGTGTCCTGCAATTATATTGGCAGCAAGTCGTACAGCTAATGTACCAGGTCGAATAATATTTCTAGTTGTTTCAATTAAAACTATAAAAGGTATTAGAGGGCCGGGGGTTCCTGAGGGTACTAAATGTGCAAATATAAGTTGGGTGTGGTTAAGTCATCCATATAGTATAAAAGAAAGTCATAAAGGTAAGGCTAGGGCTAATGTTATAGTTATATGTCTTGTTCTTGTGAAGACATAAGGTAATAATCCTAAGAAGTTATTAAACACAATCAGGCTGAATAATCTAGCGAAGATAATAGTTCCTCTCGAGCTTTTTGGGCCTAATAGGATTTTAAATTCTTTATGTAAGCTTCAAGTAATTATGTGCCATAAGAGGGATCAACGTGAGGGTATAGCTCAATAAAGGTAAGGGATAAATAATAATCCTAAGAGTGTAGATATTCAATTAAGGGAGAGGTTAAGAATTCTTGAGGTTGGGTCGAATCTTGAGAATAGATTAGTTATCATTTTCAATAATTTTCTTTTGCTGAGATAATATCTGGGGAGCTAATTTTTTCTGAGGGTACTTTTATAAAGTAATTTAGGATCACAAATATAATAAAAGCGCAGGAGAAGAATCCAAATAAGTCTGATCATATAAGAGGGGCTATTTGTGGGATGTTAAGATTGTTTGATTCAACAGCTTAATCGTTAGAAGTAGGGCGTATATACTATCACAGGTTTAAAAGACCGGCACTTTCTTTCAGTCACCTAACGATCAGTTTTAAAATATCAATGATGATAATTTAGGCTTGACAAACCTATGTTATATATTTAACTAATTTTAAATAACAAAAATAATTTTGACAATAAGTTTCTAAGGGAGTTAGACTTCTTCTGAAGTTACTCACTTAAGGAAGTCTGGGGTAGAAGAGCTTTCTACCACAATAGGTATAAATCTATGGTTGGCCCCGCAGATTTCTGAGCATTGTCCAAAGAACAGACCCGGACGCCTGATATTAAAACTAACTTGGTTAAGACGTCCTGGAATAGCATCGGCTTTTACTCCTAGAGCGGGGACTGTCCAAGAATGGATAACATCAGCACCTGTGATTAATACCCGGATTTGAGTGTTTATAGGTAAAATAGCTCGATTATCTACATCAAGTAGACGGAAGCCTGAAGGGTCTAAGTCTCTTGTAGGGATTATATATGAATCAAACCTTAATTCTGAGAAATCAGAATATTGGTAGCTTCAATATCATTGATGTCCAATTGCTTTAAGTGTAACTATTGGGTTGTTAACTTCATCTAAAAGATACAATAACCGAAGTGAAGGTAGGGCGATAAAAATTAAAATGATGGCAGGAACAATAGTTCAAATAATTTCAATTGTCTGCCCTTCTAAAAGGAATCGGTTAGTGAGTTTATTGAAAAATAAGGAAGATATAATGTAAGCAATAAGGGTTGTAATTATGACTAGAACAAGTATAGCGTGGTCATGGAAGAAAATTAATTGCTCTATGAGTGGGGATGCTCTGTCTTGGAGGCCTAAGGTTGATCATGTTGGCATTGGTGTGGTCCTAGAAGAACTTAGGTATTTAGTTCATAGTAAGAATTTAAGTCTTATGCATTTGTCTGCCATTCTAGAAGTTTAAATCTTCAATAGAAGTTACTAAAGGAAGCTCATAGAATGTATGTTCTACTGGGGGGTATGTTTGCCATCATTCTAATGAAGTAGGTAAGGACATAGAGGATATAGATGGTCGTTTAGCTGAGAAAGCTTCTCAAACAATACCAACAAATGCTAAAACAGCAACAAAGGAGATGGAAGACCCAACTGAAGAAACAACATTTCATGTTGTGTAGGCGTCCGGGTAATCTGAATACCGTCGAGGTATTCCATTTAATCCTAAGAAGTGTTGAGGAAAGAATGTGATATTTACACCTACAAATATGAAGAGGAAATGGATTTTTAATCATAAAGAGTTTAAGGAAAGTCCTGTGAATAAAGGGAATCAGTGGACAATACCAGCAAAAATACCGAAGACAGCTCCTATGGATAATACGTAGTGGAAATGGGCTACTACATAATATGTATCGTGTAGGACAATGTCAATTGAGGAATTAGCTAGAACTACCCCAGTTAGGCCGCCAACTGTGAATAAGAAAACAAACCCTAAAGCTCATAGTAAAGAAGGTGTATAGGTGAATTGAGTTCCATGAAGGGTACCTAGCCATCTAAAGATTTTAATTCCTGTAGGTACTGCAATAATTATAGTAGCAGAAGTAAAATATGCACGTGTATCGACGTCTATACCAACGGTAAACATGTGGTGAGCTCATACGATAAATCCTAAAATTCCAATTGCTAGTATAGCATAAATCATACCTAAGTTTCCGAAGGCTTCCTTTTTCCCTGCTTCTTGGTTAATAATGTGGGAGATTATACCAAAGGCAGGAAGGATTAAAATATATACTTCAGGGTGCCCAAAGAATCAGAATAAATGTTGGTAAAGGACCGGATCTCCGCCACCAGTAGGATCAAAAAAAGATGTATTTAAGTTTCGGTCTGTTAGAAGTATAGTAATAGCTCCTGCTAGAACAGGAAGAGAAAGAAGTAATAAAATAGCTGTGATAAAAACTGATCAAACGAATAATGGTATTCGGTCTATAGTTATTCCTGTAGTTCGTATATTTAAAACTGTAGTAATAAAATTAACAGCCCCTAAAATTGAAGATACTCCAGCCAAATGAAGAGAGAAGATTCCTAGGTCTACTGAGGCACCTGCATGAGCAATTCCAGCTGAGAGAGGAGGGTAAACTGTTCATCCTGTCCCGACACCTCTTTCTACCATTCTTCTTGATAGTAAGAGGGTTAGAGAGGGAGGAAGAAGCCAAAATCTTATATTATTTATTCGGGGGAAGGCTATATCAGGGGCCCCTAATATTAAAGGTACAAGTCAGTTACCGAATCCTCCGATTATGATTGGTATAACTATAAAGAAAATTATTACGAAAGCATGGGCTGTTACTACCACATTATAAATTTGATCATCTCCAATAAGGCTTCCTGGCTGACCTAATTCAGTTCGAATTAAAAGTCTTAAAGAAGTTCCTACTATTCCTGATCAGGCACCGAAAATAAAATATAATGTTCCAATGTCTTTATGATTAGTCGAAAATAGTCAGCGTTGCAT